TTATTCTCCCTCCGATCTTTCAAAATGGAAACTTAGGTAAGTGCTTTATATACATATGTATAAAAAGAACATATTTCATTTAGTTCCTTCATGCCTACTATAACTAGTTATTTCGGTTTTTTACTAGCGGCTTTAACTATAACTTCCGCTTTCTTTATAGGTCTGAGTAAGATAGGACTTATTTGAAATTAATTGAATGAACAACTCAAGAAATCTTTCTGTGGGATTCCATATATTTTTTAGCTCTTTACCGCGTCAATTGATAATTTTTGGTTATTGAAATTCATGGGCAATTCAGATTAATATTTAGAGATAGATATTACCTTTTTCTTTTTTTTTCAAAGGAATTGAATGAAATGATTGAAGTTTTTCTATTTGGAATTGTCTTAGGTCTAATTCCTATTACTTTAGCTGGATTATTCGTAACCGCATATTTACAATACAGACGTGGTGATCAGTTGGGCCTTTGATTAATTAGATTAATTAACAAATATCTTTTTGATTGACCTCCTGTAGATTAGAGAAAGTAGGAGGTCAAATCTAGATTACTGCTCAGTTATTTCAGTCTAATTCGATAATTAATTCGATTCGACCTAACAAGAATGGAATCACGCTCTGTAGGACTTGAACCTACGACATCGGGTTTTGGAGACCCACGTTCTACCGAACTGAACTAAGAGCGCTTTCTTATCATAATAGATAAGACTGTACAGAAAACTTTTTGTAACCAAAAACTACATCTACATCCTGTATGCATACACTATCTATCATATAGAGTATGATAAAAAAAATGATAAATTCTGTTTTTAATCGATTTTAATTAAAATTGAATTCCTCCTTACTTCTCAGAGGAAAAGTAAGTAGGTAGGGATGACAGGATTTGAACCCGTGACATTTTGTACCCAAAACAAACGCGCTACCAAGCTGCGCTACATCCCTTTCAATTCAATTGGTTTTAATAGTGTAATTGTAAAGATTCCTTATCCTTGTCTTGTTTTCCACATCGTTATTTCCTATATACATAATATATCTTGCCCTTTCCTCTTTTTGGTCTCATATCATATAAGGTATAATAAAAATATTTTGATATATATGAAAAACCCGTCGTAAATTCAAAAAAACTTTTCGGGAATGCTCAGTAGGAAGGGGGCATGCCACTCTATTTTATGAAAAAAAAATAGATTTTATCTACCGGATCGTTGTACATTTATTTTAATTTGACTTAGCTTAGGGATTTTGTGTACAAACTAAAGTAGTCTTTAACTTGAAACCATCTATACATCTGATCGTAGATTAGATATGTATTGACTTTATCAAATATATTACATTAAAGAAATAAAGAAGGAGGATTTTCAATGCGAGATCTAAAAACATATCTTTCCGTGGCACCGGTCCTAAGTACTCTATGGTTTGGGGCTTTAGCTGGTCTATTAATAGAAATCAATCGTTTTTTCCCAGATGCGCTGACATTCCCCTTTTTTTCATTCTAGTTATTGACGTGGTAAGGGGGTAACGAAGATTAGAGATAGAATCAACTATCTGTGACTAACCCCCCCTTTTTTAGAATATAAGAAGAGTAGAGGGGAGAAAGACGAAAAGTAGATTCAACCTCATCAAAACTTGGGATCCGGTTCGAATGTGAATCTAGGCTAATAGTATCATACAAGCTATTAAATAGTTATAAACCTTTTGATTACGGAGTATTTCTAAAATTTATTTACTATTATTACTCTATTGATTGTCATTGCAACGAAATCTTTCTAATTGTATTTGTATTTCGAGTTAGGAACTTATATTTTTTTTATTTTCCTTTCTTCTTCACTTCGGGTCGAGAATAATAATATAAAAGTGGTTTGAATCAAAAATCCAAAGGAGGTTAGGTTGATGGCTAAGGGTAAAGATGCCCGAGTCAAAGTTATTTTGGAATGTATCGGTTGTGTTCGAAAGAGTGTTAATAAGGAATCAAGGGGCATTTCCAGATATATTACTCAAAAGAATCGACACAATACGCCTAGTCGGTGGAATTGCGAAAATTCTGTCCCTATTGTTACAGACATACAATTCATGGAGAGATAAAGAAATAGATCGAACCGAACGTCTGTCTATCATTCTTTCAAGGAAGGGGACAAAACCATTTTCAATTTCGATTTTATATTATTGAAATTATATAATAATATTGAAATTTTTTTGATTATACATATATATATATATTGATAAAAAAATATATAAAATCGAAATAAACAAACCAAATCCTATTTATTAATTCTAATTTTTTTTATGTCCAACCGAAATAAGATTTTCGGTATATTCTATTTTATATTAAGGAATAAACTAAACAAACTATGTATAAATCCAAGCTACCCCTTTTTCAAAAATCCAAGCTACCCTTTTTTCAAAAACACAAGCGACCCTTTTTTCAAAAACCCAAGCGACCTTTTCGTAGACCTTTGCCTTTGCCCCCGATCCAATCAGGGGATCGAATTGATTATAAAAACACGAGTTTACTTAGTCGATTTATTAGTGAACAAGGAAAAATATTATCTAGGCGAGTAACTCGATTGACCTTGAAACAACAACGATTAATTACTATTGCTATAAAACAAGCTCGTATCTTATCTTTGTTACCTTTTATTAATAATAAAAAAATATTTGAAAGAATCAAGTCGACTATTATTAGAACTGCTAAATTGAGAAACAAAAAGAAAAAATTCGAACCAAAAAGAAAAAATAGGTCTTTTTTTAGAAAAAAAAAATAAGTCTTTATAAAATTGGTAATTGAATCAAAACCAAATTCGAATCTGAACTCAAAAATGGATTGCTGGTTTGTTTTCAAAAATATGAGAATCTAGATTTGATTGTTGTGTCGTAAGATAATAAAAAAATCGGGGAATTTTTTTTTTGAATAGGTTTTTTGATTTTTTTTATGTATTGTATTTTATCAGACTAATTTCTACTCTATCCTCCCGGAGAATAAACTCCGGGGAACTTGATTGAAATAATTTTGGGGGATTCTTTCCAATCTTCTTTTTTTATGGCCTCATTGGAAATCGTATAAAGAAATGTCTTATTTAATGTAGCAAATTGCGCAAGTATTTTACGATTAATAAGCGACTGTCTCTTGTGCAGATCATGTATAAATTTACTATAAATAAAGTATACCCCCTTTTTGCGAATTACTGCGTTTATCCGAGTGATCCACAAACGACGAAAATCTCTCTTTTTCCTATCTCTATTCCGCTGAGCCGAAACTAAAGCCCTTCTTTCCTGTTGAGCAATAGTTCGAGTAAGTTCTGAATGAGCCCCTTGACGGGATAAACGACTTTTTTTTCTACGTTTCCGAGCTATATATCCTCGTCTAACTCTAGTCATTGAATAAATGAAACTTTGATGAATAACTAATTTATTTTCTTTCTTTGAGTTATTCTTTTTTCCCTTCCTGATCATTAATAACAAAACATAATTTTTCAATGTAAAAAAGAAAAATCCCAATGGCTTTTGCTACTATAACCTTCCCGACCACTATTTTTTCTTTTTTTAGACATTTTGCCTTGAAACAAGACAAAAAAAAATAAGAAATTGTATTGGTATATCAAACAAATAAAAAATAAATGTAAATTCAATTTCAATATAGATGAATAAAGAAATAGTGGGTTCCTTCGTTTCTATGGTGATTTCTTAAACGGTGAGGTCCTCTCTATACACCGGAGCCCTTTACTTCATTTACTGAGTGTTATTGATAACTTGTACAGTTCAAACTTTTTGGCTCTACCCATGAATTATCCAGTAATAGGTCTTTTACAATGAGATCCACTTATACAGTAACGGTATTGAATTTGAAAGGTTAGCTAGATAGCTGGCCCTGTTAGTCCGTTCTTGCAAGAATGGGAGCATAATTTTTTTGTTTTGCCCTAAAAATAGGATTCCCCGCTTAATGGATAACGTTCGCTACCAATGGGAAATTTTTTCTCATCTTAAATCGGATTTACACCAATGGAAACCATAAATTTCATATGAATAGATCTTTTTCATTTTAGATAGTGACTGGAGTTCTTCCATTTTATCCTATTCACTGGTAATGATCATTAATACTGGAAAAATTCTTTCCTTTCTTTTGCTTTTTTGTTCCAGCTCATAATCTGAACGAGTCACACATACACCCTAGTACACGTTCCTCGGCGCTGAGGACATCCCCCAAGAGCGGGGGATTTCTTGACATTTCTGATTGGCTGTCTTGTGTTTCTAATAAGTTGGTTAATAGTTGGCATGTTAAATCATATACATAATGGACTAGTTCCAATCAATACTAACTATAAGTAGAGAAAACAAAATCTCTTTCTATATCTTGGGATATAATCCAGAGGGGTTTGCCCGTTCTTTCGTAATAACCCCTTGCAACGGTGTCTCTGATAGACAAAAGTTCTTCTAATCCCTTATAAAGTATTGATGCCTCCCGTTTTTTTTTTGTCCGCAAAAAAAGTGATAGAAGGGTTATGAATCATTATCCTAGCGTGAGGGAATGCTACACGTTTTTTATATTCTCCTCCGACCAAGATATAAGCTGCCGTTGAAGCAGCCATCCCTAGGCATATTGTACTTACTGGGGTTGGGACAAATTGCATAACATTATGCACAGTGATTCCGTTTATTATCTCTCCTCCAGGAGAATTTATAAACAAATATAAATCCTGGGTATTATCCTCCATACCGAGATATAGCATAAGACCTATAATGTCATTCGAGATGTCTGTGTCGAGTTCTTCGCACAAAAAAAGTATTCTGTTACGATTAAGCTGTTCTGTTAGATCAACCCACGAGGTTTCTTCGTCCCCTGGAAGTCTAACGGTAACCTTGGGGGGTGAAACTGGCATTAGAATAAGATAAAATGAAAAAAAAAACAACAAAAAAATGAACGAGAAAACCCCATACTAGTAGAATCCAGTTTGGGGTTTTGTTGTTTTAATCAATGATATGAATCTTTCTCCGATTTTCTGTGTATAGTATCAAAATGAAGCTTCAATAAAGAAGAAAGAAAAAATAAAATTCTTCCGAATATAGCCTTCCAATAGGGAACAAGTATGAAAGCATTCACTAATATAATATGTTTTCAACTCCCCATTGCGTATTGCTACTCGTCGGGTATAGAATGTATTTGTCTCTCTTTGTTCCTACAAAAAAAAATTGTTCCAACAGATATAGAACAAACATTAACCCTTGTTCCGAGATAATCCATTGATGGAACAAAAGGTATCCATTTTATAGTCAAGGTATCCATTGAATAGTCATAGTCTTTTCCAATGCAATAAAGTTACATAGTGCTATTTATCTTTGATAAATAAAGGGGTAATTCCATGGGTTTACCTTGGTATCGTGTTCATACCGTCGTATTGAATGATCCCGGCCGGTTAATTTCTGTCCATATAATGCATACAGCTCTGGTTGCCGGTTGGGCCGGTTCGATGGCTCTATATGAATTAGCAGTTTTTGATCCCTCTGATCCCGTTCTTGATCCAATGTGGAGACAGGGTATGTTTGTTATACCTTTCATGACTCGTTTAGGAATAACCAATTCATGGGGCGGTTGGAGTATTACGGGGGGGACTATAACGGATCCGGGTATTTGGAGTTACGAAGGTGTGGCCGGAGCGCATATTGTGTTTTCTGGCTTGTGCTTTTTGGCAGCTATTTGGCATTGGGTGTATTGGGATCTAGAAATTTTTTGTGATGAACGTACAGGAAAACCTTCTTTGGATTTGCCTAAAATTTTTGGAATTCATTTATTTCTTTCCGGGGTGGCTTGTTTTGGTTTTGGCGCATTTCATGTAACAGGCTTGTATGGTCCCGGAATATGGGTGTCCGATCCTTATGGACTAACAGGAAAAGTACAACCTGTAAGTCCAGCATGGGGCGTAGAAGGGTTTGATCCTTTTTTTCCAGGAGGAATAGCCTCTCATCATATTGCAGCGGGGACATTGGGCATATTAGCAGGTCTATTCCATCTTAGTGTCCGTCCGCCTCAACGTCTATACAAAGGATTACGTATGGGCAATATTGAAACCGTTCTTTCCAGTAGTATCGCTGCTGTCTTTTTTGCAGCTTTTGTTGTTGCCGGAACGATGTGGTATGGTTCAGCAACTACTCCGATCGAATTATTTGGTCCCACTCGTTATCAATGGGATCAGGGATACTTTCAGCAAGAAATATACCGAAGAGTAAGTGCTGGGCTAGCCGAAAATAAAAATTTATCAGAAGCTTGGTCGAAAATTCCTGAGAAATTAGCTTTTTATGATTACATTGGCAATAATCCGGCAAAAGGAGGATTATTTAGAGTGGGCTCAATGGACAACGGCGATGGAATAGCTGTTGGATGGTTAGGACACCCTATTTTTAGAGATAAAGAAGGGCGTGAACTCTTTGTACGCCGTATGCCTACCTTTTTTGAAACATTTCCAGTCGTTTTAATAGATGGGGACGGAATTGTTAGAGCTGACGTTCCTTTTAGAAGAGCGGAATCTAAGTATAGCGTTGAACAAGTAGGCGTAACTGTTGAGTTTTATGGTGGCGAACTCAACGGAGTCAGTTATAGCGATCCCGCTACTGTGAAAAAATATGCTAGGCGTGCTCAATTAGGTGAAATTTTCGAATTAGATCGTGCTACTTTGAAATCTGATGGCGTTTTTCGTAGTAGTCCAAGGGGTTGGTTTACTTTTGGACATGCTTCCTTTGCCCTACTCTTCTTCTTCGGACACATTTGGCATGGGGCTAGAACCCTGTTCAGAGATGTTTTTGCTGGTATTGACCCAGATTTGGATGCTCAAGTAGAATTTGGAGCATTCCAAAAACTTGGAGATCCAACTACAAGAAGACAGGGAGTCTAATACAACATTGCTTTCTTTTTTTTACTCTTTCTTTTTTATCTTTATCGGGAAAATAATCCCAAGTAAACAGGTATGGAAGCTATAATTGTAAACCACAATCGAATCCATGGAAGCATTGGTTTATACATTTTTATTAGTCTCGACTCTCGGGATAATTTTTTTCGCTATCTTTTTTCGGGAACCTCCTAAAGTTCCCACTAAAAAGGTGAAATAATTTTTCATTATCTCAATTGAAGTAATGAATGAGCCTTTTTAGTGGGAAGGCTCATTACTTCAACTAGTCTCCGTGTTCCTCGAAGGGATCTCTTAGTTGTTGAGAGGGTTGCCCAAAAGCGGTATATAAAGCGTACCCGGTAAAACTTACAAGTAAACCAGATAGAAAGATGGCGACTAGGGTTGCTGTTTCCATTATTATATAATTTCAAGACCACAATGGTTTATTAAAAATAAAATGGAAAGGTATACAAAGTCAATAGATCTCAATGAATACAATCTGATTTATGGCTACACAAACCGTTGAGGGTAGTTCTAGATCTCGTCCCAAACCTACTACCGTAGGGGCTTTATTGAAACCGTTGAATTCGGAATATGGTAAAGTAGCTCCCGGATGGGGAACTACTCCTTTGATGGGAGTTGCAATGGCTTTATTTGCAATATTCCTATGTATTATTTTGGAAATTTATAATTCTTCTGTTTTACTGGATGGAATTTCAATGAATTAAATCCACAAGAAAATGAAATCCAAAAGAACCAGGAACAGGAAGTTCTAGCCTTTCAATACAATACAAAATGAATTTTTCGGGTCCCGAATTCCATTTCTAACCCCCCTTTTGGTAGTCCAATCGCGGAATTTTTTTCTTTCTGTATTTCCGGAATATGAGTGTGTGACTTGTTATAATTGATCCTGTTGATAATACAGAAAATGAGTCTGTCATCTTATCCTGATAGAGATGGTTCTACCTCGTCGGATATTCATCCTGGTATCTGGAACACGGAATATATAAAATATATCAAGAAATATTTGAACTATGATTCATATTAAATATTCAGACCTCTCGATCGGATTCAAAAAAAATTTCTTTTCAAAGAAAGAATTTAGAAGCTAGAAATCGAAAGATTTTTCTTCTTTCAAACTCCTCTTTATGCCTATTTTGTTTAATCAACAGACGAATTTTTTTTTTGAAATTTTTAGTCATTATACCTATCCTATTGATTGAATAAGTGATGATCCGATGGTTCTTACTCAAGGAATCTTTGGGCTTAGCTTTGGGGTTTTATTGAATCATCGTGGTTCGAGTATGAATCTGGGGTTTCAATCGATTCTATAGGGTCTTAACAAGAGAAATTCCTATTAATGATTAAAAAAAAAGTAAAAGCCACATTACACACAATAAAAAAAATAGGGAAAGAGAATATTCAAGAGGCCTGTAGTAACAATCAACATAAAGACGAATGAGCCGACATGATATTTTGGCATTATCCCCACAAAGAAGAACTTTCGGATTTTTATTCCTTCGTATCTTCCGAAAAGATAAAATCAGGGATTAATAAGTTTCAAACTTTCTATTCTATTATATATCCCTTTCAATCAGTATTTGGGTGTCTGCTTGAGCTGTACGAGATGAAATTCTCATATACAGTTCTTAGAGGGGGAATTTCCGCGGTTTACCTATCTCAATAAAGTCTATGATTGGTTCGAAGAACGTCTCGAGATTCAGGCGATTGCAGATGATATAACTAGTAAATATGTTCCTCCTCATGTCAACATATTTTATTGTCTAGGAGGAATTACGCTTACTTGTTTTTTAGTACAAGTAGCTACTGGGTTTGCTATGACTTTTTACTATCGTCCAACCGTTACTGAGGCTTTTGCTTCTGTTCAATATATAATGACTGAAGCTAACTTTGGTTGGTTAATACGATCGGTTCATCGGTGGTCGGCAAGTATGATGGTTCTAATGATGATCCTACATGTATTTCGTGTGTATCTCACCGGCGGGTTTAAAAAACCTCGCGAATTGACTTGGGTTACAGGTGTGGTTCTGGCTGTATTGACCGCGTCTTTTGGTGTAACTGGTTATTCCTTACCTCGGGACCAAATTGGTTATTGGGCAGTTAAAATTGTAACAGGCGTACCCGAAGCTATTCCTGTAATAGGATCACCTTTGGTAGAGTTATTACGTGGAAGTGCTAGTGTGGGACAATCCACTTTGACTCGTTTTTATAGCTTACACACTTTTGTCTTGCCTCTTCTTACTGCCGTATTTATGTTAATGCACTTTCTAATGATACGTAAACAAGGTATTTCTGGTCCTTTATAGAATAGGAAAAGGGGGTATATCATAGATATTTGTAATCAATCCTTTATTCCCTGGGGGAAGAAGAATAGTATTTCATTGCTAAAAGTATGGATTATTGAAAAGAATAATCCATGTATTTGGACATTTTCCTTCAACTCCACAATACAATATTGTATTTAGTTATTTAACATAAGATCACTGGTTGAAGGTAATTCTCCGAAAAAAAATGGATTATGGGAGTGTGTGACTTGAACTATTGATTAGGCCGTGCAGGTATATGTCCATTTCTGCCACATTTAAATTAATAATCGAATGTGTCTTTTGTCCAACCACCGTATAAGTGAGTCCTATACATACAGAGAGAGGATAGGCTGGTTCGTTTGAAGAGAATCTATTCTATGATCAACCCTGGATCATGTCATGCATGAACAGGCTCCGTAAGATCCAGTCGAATGTGTGATTTTGCATAATAGAATATATAATCCAGAGGTTTTGTTTTATCATTTTTTTTTTTTATTATTATTAGTTTGAATAGTATTCAAATGCGTTCATTTCCTATGCATCGACCTGATCCATAATACTATCGGAGTGAAACGGGGGACCTAAAGAACAATAGAGGCTAGACTATATTAGTAACAAGTAAACCCTACGCCATGTAAATATATATATATTTATATATTTTATGTAAAGTTGAAATCTCCATTTGGGAGATAAACACCAAACACAAGGTATGAGACGACCCAGAAAGCATTTGATCCTGATTAACTCTGTGGGCCTACTTGGGTATTGAGCATTTATTTTGAAGAGCGGAATTCCTTCCCATGG